AGCGAAGGGCAGAAAAGTAATACAGCCTTACTCTGCTCAGGACTCGTGTCTGGTCTGATTGAAATTCGAAAGCAACGGCCAGGTTTATTAAGACAAAACTGCTGTTACCGTCCCTACCTATAATGCGGTAATCAAATTAGTCAATCATTTAAGTGAAGTAGCCTACTCCGCACTTGAAAGAATAGATTTCAGAACAACTGGACATTGGGCATTTGAACGATTTTTCTCATTCATATAACTGTGATTTCTCATCAACCCAATTTCCCTAATAGCGACCAGCCGAAATCGATCACCTTGCACGCTCATATAACTGTCTTTTGTTGTAAAACTTGAACTTGACTTCAATAAAGTAATATTATGTATAAGTTAAGAAAGAGCTCGGAAAAAGACTGATGATTTGGCATTGTTAGTTGACAAGTACGAGTACCATATAAGGATAAGGCTTATAAGGAAGTCCCATCAAGTTGGATCTGACCGAGGTCTTGAACTCAATGATGCCTAAAGCTATACAAATGCCAGTTTTAGGTCCCGTGATGGGAAGAGCAGAGAAAGAACTTCTTTGCTTCGAACCTAATAAAGAACCCTAGAAAGAGTGCTAGCACCAACCAGGGATAGGAGTAGCACCAATCAAAAGGGAACGGAGTCACCTGCTATCCAGTTTGGTCTTTTTTCATTGAGTGGGGGACGTTCCGTAGAGCGCCACCTCTCGGTATATATGGTCGAACAGCTTCTCGTTTTTGGAGAAAAAGATTTTGGCGGAGGAGCCGGGTTTCATTCCCTTTAAAGAGTAGGGGGGTTCGGCACTACTCAGGTCGAGTGGAACCTGGGAAAAAAAATCTTCCCCGGTCCAGGGCAGCGGCGATATGATCGAGTGAGGCTTACTTCTAAAGGTGCAGGTTTGATAGGGAATGAGCGGATGGCGGAGGGACGCAAGTGACTCGAGGGTCAAGGGACGGAGATCAGGCAGGAAGCAAGGCGCCAGTGCCCTTGTGAGTTCCCAGATCTCGCGTGTGGGATAGAGCAGGGGTGTCGGAGCAGCCTCAAAACCAAGACGAGTTGTTGGAATGCAGTCGAAAAAGAATTGTGGGGGAAGTTTACAACGCTGGTCGGGCCACGAATCCAGATCGAGCGGATGACTGGGGGAAAATCTGAGGCTCGATAAGTGCATGGAAGCGTGCATAAGTCCCAAGAGGGAGAGGGGGGGCGACTACCATCATCCCGTTTCGACCGAAGAAATTTCCTAAGCCTAATCAGTTGAACCCGGGTGATGGGGAGGGAATGCCAACAAACACGATGAATAGTATGTGTGGTTAGCGAGAAGGGCTAAATTAGAGTCCGCCTCCGTATCCTCTTTATTGATTATTCAGAAAACTTTTCCTACTATGAACGTTCATCGTGCCTCTGTTCATGGTCCGCTTCATGATTTCCCTATGTTGCCCTGTTCACTGCTCTATTCAAGTTGCCTCACTGACCATTTTTTTTCTCAAAAGTAAAGAATAAAAAGATAGAAAGCCGAGCCTTTTTGTAGATAATCATTCTGTTTTAGTTTTCCCGAAAAATTCGTCCGGTGTCCTCTATTTTAGGACAGTTGTTCCTCTACTTGCACTTGTTGGTGTCATTTGCTCCGATCCTTCCTCCTTTTTTATTTATACTGGCATTGACATAGATTCTCCCAGAGCGAGTGCAATCACTATGGATCAAAAAAAAAAGAATGGATAGGGATAGGGCTCGTTGATGAGTTTGTAATGACAAGTTTCACCCAAAGGGTGCGTCGAACGGTTTACAACTTTCCATCACCTTAGCTTAGTGCAATCTACTAAGTGATTGCAGAAGTTGTATCCTGCCTGCACCATCTGACACGAAGTTGCCTCATGTACTACATGCAAATGATAAGGCGAACAGCAACTACTTCAGCTACAAATGAAGAGAAGAAGAGGTGAACAGCAGAGGTCACAGTCAGGAATGGATGCTACAGAGGATCAAAAAAGTCATAACTGAGGAGGACTCCGGCCACCCCGTCGAAAGCACTCCCCGAGCAGGAAATCCACAAAGCCGTTTTTTACTTTCAACCTGAGTGAATTCCGGGTCCAAACGGATTCAAAATAAACCTCTTGAAGAGTGGGACCTCCTCATCCACGTGAAAAAAGTCAAGAAGAGGGCCTGGATCTGTCAATTCCCGACGTTTCTCTCCTCCTTCCGCGCTTGCGGCTGGTAAGAACTTTCGCGCCGTCCTGTTAAGGAACGTCACTACCTGTGCTGTTTGGTATCTATGGCAAGAGCGCAATTGTCGCATCTTCTTTAAAAAAGAAACTAACAAAACAGAGCTGGTAAAACAGATCGCCAACACAGTGTTGATCAGACTTTCCGCTCTGAGGCTCAAGGACGCTAATGATGTCCCCATTCTCTGCACTGCAATACAGTGAATGGGGACTGCCCATTTCTCCCGCATGAGTCGGTGGCCAAGACTTGCTCATGGATGAAACCAAAAAATACTGGTCTTTCATTCGATCTCGGAAGTTGTTGATTAGACCACAAATGCGTCACTTTAAGAAGGAGAAAGTGTTAAGTGCTCTTTCGCCCCGTCTTCCTTTCTTTTCTCCCTAAAATTACTAAGTTCAGGCTCGCTTTCCTATAGTTTTTTTTTTCTCTTAGGCCGGATACGACATTCCCAACACTCATCCCGATGTTTGTTGTGAATTAAAGTGACCGGGAAGGTTGTTTTCTCTCACCCGGCTCGTGCAGTTAGCCCTTTGAATGATTAGTTTACCTTATCGTCCTTATTTCTGGGATTTCTAATGTCGAGACTTAGTTTGACAGGAAGTAGGGACCAACATCTAACGTTTTGAATCTGAATAGGCACTAAGGCCACGTTCTGTTTATTTCGTTGTCAAAGACAAACTGGAAGACGGCTACTCAACTTTAGTAGGGAAAACGGAAGCTGGCCCCCTCATCATCTGCGTATCAATCAGTCCCAGTTTCAAGAATTGGAGTGAAGGAAGGGAAGCTAAGAGAAAAGCAAGCAAGCTCCCCAGTGGCATCCTCATCGGCTTCAAAACTTTATTTAATGGAGGTTTAGTTGAAGGGAAAGAGGGATTTATGAAAGGATGAAACTTCAATAGGGGAGGTCCCTCACAGAAAAGAAAGGTATGAATTCGGAGTATTGAGGTATTTGAATCCGACTCTGGGCGTGAAAGGCTATCCCTACTAAGCAAAGATAGAGAATCGTGGATCTCTACGGAAGAAGAAAAAATCAAGTAAAGTCAGCTAGAGAGAAAAATGGGTCCACAGGGTCGAGACAAGAAAGAGAGTCTAACTGAAAAAACTTATAGGCAGGCAGAAAGGAAAGAATCAGTCCCGTAACTGAAGAGGGAGGCCCGGTCGAGTGGTTCCTCAAAGCCATGAGACTATATTGAAGCGATCCGCGGAAGCCAAAGAAAGCTATGCCTTGGATGATAAATATTCGTAGAAGGGGAAGACTGACCTTTGTCAAGAGACACGGCTCTTGCTCTTGGTAGGGCATAATCCCTAACCGACGACTTCTACTCCCTAGTAGACACAGGAATCCTTTTTTATTTCCTCCTGTGGAACCGAAGCTATGACTGCCGCCTAGATCGGGAGCTTTGCTTTCTCTCATTCGGCTTTTTCCAGAGATGGATTGCGCTTGGGAGCTTGCTTGATAGTGAAAAGCGTTTCCCCGCCATAATCTATCGATTTTGCTTTTGTTTTTCGGATGTCCTATCTGTTCTGTCTGTATGCCCTATCGGATGACTTTCTTGCCAGCATGCAACATTCTCCGGCAATGGGCCAGGGGAATTCTCTGAAAAACTACAGACAGGGCGCTAACGGGAGCGAAGAAAACGTTAGGATCGACGGGCTGGTCGAGCTCTTTTGCTTTAAATAAAAGCGATACCGTACTCGAATAGAGGCTCCTGCGCTATACGGCTTCACTTTACTACGCCCAAGCTCTTGCTGGAAGCGAAGGACAAAGTCTGTAAGGAGGAGGTCTTTCTAACCGGAGAGTCGTAAGCCAAGGAACTAGTCGAACACGACATCCATGACACTCGTTCTTCTCTAAAGGAAGCACTTCGTTCCACTAACTGAAGGAAACCTGAGGCGACCGGAGGGAGGGTTACTAGTTCTGTCCTTAAGAAAAGATCATTAACTGAGAGTTAGCTCATCAAGTCAGGCAGGGTATTCTCCATTCCTCAGTTTAGGAAGTCCTTGACTCGGCCAGCATTAGTGGGCGAAAAACATGGTATTCCGCTAGTCAGGCTGGGAAGAGGTAGTTATTAGCGGTAATTCTTAGCGGAGGTATTCTCCTTGACTAGGTTTAGGAAATCTGATCTACTCTAACCGGCCCTCATCAGCCAGTTCGAAGCAAGATATCAATTATTAGGACACTAAACCCACCTTAACTGACTTACAGAGGAATAAGGAAGCTATAGTCGACATTAAGAAAAGGAGATTCTAACCTTAAATGAGTCGAACAGTCCCCCCTAGCCCCCAAAGGGGGAACAGAACACCAACTTCCTTCGGTCGCCTCCCCTGACTCTAATGCCCCTTATGGAAGGGTACCTTCTCTCCACTCGCCTAAAAACAAAGCACCTAAAGGCAGACATAAGGAAGCATTAGTAGAGGCCCATAAAGAAAGGAAGTCAAAAAATAGGTACTTACAACAAGAAAGTAGGTCAGAAAGAGAGGTGTTATCCTTTATCCCGTCCTTAGACGCTGATATTACTCTAGCCAGAACTGGCGAAGCAAGTATGAAAAGCTAAAGCTGGAATAAAAGACAAGGTCTTTATAACCAGAAAGTTAGTCATACACGACAGCCGTTTCACTCCTGCCCTAAGACTTTTGCAAGCTTCTGTAAAGGGAAGCCCAACCTTTCATTCGCCTTATTAAAGCGACATACGGAATAGGCAAGGTTACATTAGTACAGTAAGTAAAAAAGGAAAGGCGACCAGTAGGGAGAACACGAAAGTCGTAAAGCCAAGGTGTTCTCCTGTCGTCAATCTTATTAGTCCTTGTCTCCACTAGCTTCCGCTCTACGGGCCAACTTCGTGCTAGCTTTCCCTCGCTCGGTTCAAGAACCAATAGACCGGGGAGAAAAGAAGGGATCAGCCAGAATAAATTAGTTTGTGATCCCACGAGAAAAGCACTGCAATCGATCAAGGAGAATCTTTAACAAAACGACCAGTCTTAATGTCCCAAAGAGACAGACGGAAAACCGCTAAGGCTGTACATTTCAGCAGCAGAAGAATCGATTGGAGCTGCTCTTACTCAGATCAACGAGGATGGCAAAGAGCAAGCTGTGTATTACCTTAGCAGAGTGTTACAAGGCCCAGAAGTACGGTACACAGTGATCGAGAAAATGTGCCTTTACTTGTCTTTTGCAGCAACAAAACTCAGGCATTGCTTGCTGCCAAGGCAAACATTTGTCATAGCAAAAGATTTCATCAAGTACATGCAAACCCGGCCGTTCTTGAAAGGCCGGATTGGTAAATGGATCCTTGCCCTATCAGAATTCACGTTCACCTACCTGCCTCAGCAATCGGTCAAAGGACAGGTTCTGGCCGATTTCTTGGTCGATCACCCGCTCGACCTCGGAAAAAGGCTGATCGATCAGGATGAGGAACAGGTTCTTCTAGCGGACATAATGCCCTGGCGATTCTATTTTGATGGGTCAAGCATCAAAGGCAGCGCAGGAGCGCATCCGCGCCCCTCGTTTCACCAACAGGGTCAGAGTCACACTCTTCATATCGGCTCAACTTCCCTTGCACCAACAACGTAGCCGAGTATGAAGCTCTACTGTTGGGGTTAGAAGTAGCTCTATCGCATAACATCAGATCGATCAGGGTAAGTGGAGACTCCCAGTTAGTGATCAACCAGATCACAAAGGAGTATCAGGTGATGGACCCTAAACTAAAGCCATACAAAGAAAAGGCCATTACACTGCTAGCAAAATTCGACTCTGTGGGGATCGAGCATATTAGCAGAGGTGCCAATACAATGGCACAGCTGGCTTCAGCTCAATTGAAGTCGACGTTCCGCTTTTACAACAAATTCCAGCTATATGAGATAGACAAATCGTGAAACTTGACATCTCCGTATGAGGTAAAATCAACTTTCAGCCAAAAAGCCGGGCTTTGATACATTCGATCGAGTTCTGAGGTCCGTCCATTAGGTAAAATCAAGTTTCTGACTTTCGCAGCTATATGATCGTCACACTTTTTGAAAATGTCTATGTCGCTCCTTAGTCAAAGAAAGTTTCAGCGAAAAAGACGGGTTTCGGGAACTTCAAAATGGAATCTATGATGCCCAGGTCTAGGAAAGGGGTTAATGTTACCTCGGCCCAGGTTCCTGGAGAAAGCGGTCAATCAGAGGCCCCCTATCTACAGATCGGCTATGGAAAGAAAAAGCGTTGACTTTCCAAGCGAAGGCGGCGTCAGTTGCCTTTATTCGAGGACTTCAACGGGCCTTACAAGCTCATAAAATGGCAATTCTTCACGTTTTCCTCAGACAGTGGGAATTCTATTACTTGATTGACATTGACAAATATGTTTACCACACCGAAGAAGCAATATGCCGATATGCGTGATGTACCAGCCAAGCCTTCGACCGTTGTTGCGGACCTGCAGGTTAATCTCTCAGTCTCAGGTTTGCCTTTCGCTGCATCATATCATAGTCTGCTGCTAGGTCTGAGTCTCTCTTAGTCCCGGCTTTCCGAGCCGAATCTTTTCCATCCGCCAGCTCATTGCATCTCTGAGTCTGCGAGAAATCTCTTTAGACAAAAGGTGCTTTTTTCCATACCCTCGCCTGTTAAAGGAAGGTAAGAAAATGGATTATAGCTCGTTTTAGTGGCATCTTCTTCCCGTTCTCGACAGCCTATTGATTGGTATGGTAACAAGGTTCACATACTTTTCCTCACATAGTACCATACATCAAAGTGTATGCGATCTGTCCCGCTGGCATAAAGGCGCGGATCCATCTTTATAGGCTTCTAGGAGCGAAAGAGCTTCCCCAAGCAAGATAGTCTTTCTTATAAAAACAGAAAGCAATCTGCCGTACTCGCCAAATTGATTACAGGCTGCCACTCTTAGTTACCGGCTCTTGAACGAAAACCCCGGGCAGAGGGGCATCTAAATGAAATGTGTGAAATAAAGTACCTTTCCGGTAGAGTAGCGGTCTCATTTCAAAAATGGCTCCCCAAAACGAACATGTCGCTGAAACTCCGTATTTTCGAACTCTCGTCTAAGTTGGCTGCAAATGATCAGGACTGCGGTTGAGATTTAATACACCTTATTTGGAGTAGGAGGGTCAGTTCACCCAGCTCTTGTCTTGCGAGTAGAGTAGTGAATTCTCCCAGTGATGATTAGGCGTACTAGTCTCATAGTGAGCTAGATGATCGGGCACCCTATTCATATTTGTAGCTTCATAGGTATAATAACTGGTTGAAGGAAACTCCCCATGGTGATAATTTGTCGACGTCTCTACCACTAGGTCTTCGTCAAGCCCCCTTCCTCTTCCACAGCAAGATCTCCTTCCATATTCGCTAACAGCCTCTCGTTCCGAAGCTACTCCAGGCGCATGGTCTCGTGACTAACCTTCCTCTCGAACTTTGGTGTCAAGCCATGAAACTTCCTTTCATTCTAGTTTGACTTCTTCTCCTTCAGCTGCTGGAGCTTCAATCCCGATCTCTTTTCCCAATCCGAGGAACGAAGGCCTTTAGCTCGCCCTATTAGATTAATTTTTTTAATCCGTAACCGCAGATTTCAGTGAGTTACTAGATTGAAGCTGAAGCTAGAACTTCTAAGTCAGTTACAATAAAAGATTGACAAAAAACTGAAAATGCAGACAGGACAGAAGGCAGGGACTGAAACCAAGCTACTACTGCAGAAAGGCCTGACTTATCATCGGGATCAGGAGCGGACGGAGCTTCGAATGACTGAACTATCATCACTGTAAGAAGAAAGGACTAGTAGCATCGCAGAGGAGTCATCAAGCTAGGTCGGAATGGAATCTCCAAGCGGAAAAGAAAGCCTAATCGCCAACTGCAGAAAAAAGGGCTGAACCGACGGCAAGATCAAGTTCTTCTTTAGACCATCCCTTTCGAGGGACCCTGCTTAAAGGTAGTAAGACAGATATTAGGAAAGGAAAGACCTACTAGTAGCTGCTCTTCAACTAGTAACTCCTGTAACCCAGTAAAGACATTAAGATCTCTTTTCAGCTGCTTAAACAATAATGCCATTAGGCCTTCTTTTTTAATCCAAGGAAAGAGACCAGCAAGAAGGGGATAGTAAACCAAAGAAGCCAAAAGAAGGAAGCAAGGCAACGTATTTTAGTAAAGCATCCGTGGGTCGTTTAGGGCGATCTGGTTGAATTGAATCTTTAAAGCAATCATCAAACATACATATTATATATTAGAATTGCTCATACTTCCTTTCTAGTAAGCTATCGTAGAGGAAGATAATGACATCTGTTGCAGGTGTATTCTCTGTTTACCCATCAAGATTCTCTTTGTGATCACACGCAAAGGCTTATGTTATTACTCTTTCGGCTACATGGCATTACCGTCTCGGATCGGCACCATCAGTCAACTCCTTTTCATATTCATGCAATTTCATTTCCCTTATCTCCTTAACAGGATGGTATGGAGCCAAGCTGTGATGATACGGGTTCGGAACATCTCGCATGGCGACAGGGGATGGCCCCTCGATTTGCTGAATCGGCCTTCTGACAAACTGGATGGCTGTGATCTTGTCATCCTTCACGGGCTCTTCTTGAGTTGGTGCGTCCTTCCCTTAATAGCCGAGCCCATCCTTGGATTCCCGAAGGTTAAGGACAATGGGCTTTTTTTTTGATTCCCTTATTTTCTCGTTCAAGTCCCAACCCGGGTTTGTAGCCGAATCGGCACATCAAATTCGACGATTTTCCCGCTGCATTTGGCATAGCGCAAAGTCTTGTCCATGACCCGGTATCGGTGTGGAGGCAACTCTATCTGTCGATCAGCAAACGGGTATCTCCATTCCATGCGAAGTTGAGGTCAACAACGGAGACCAAAGCAAAGGTGGCTTCCGAGGTTGGATCTCCGTTGTCGTGACTTCTTTGATGATCGGGAGATTAGGAAGGTTGTCACTTTTGTATTCTTCAGGCGGCTCATCGCTGAACACACGGTAGATCTTGCCTTGATAAGGAAACTTGATGCACTGATGATAGACTGACGGTACACACTTCGTTTGTTCGATCCACCTTCTGCCGAGAATAAGCTTGAAAGACGCTTCCAAGTTGATCACATGAAATTCGACTGGCATAGTGGTTGGCCCAAACGTCGATTTCAAATGTGATTGCTCCGAGAGCGGCTCTCGATGAATTGTCGTAGGCAGTCACTGTCAGAGTGGTAGGCTTCAGTGTACTATCTGGAATCTCCAGCATTAGCAAAGTGGCCAGGGGACATACATTCAGTGAGGCACCTGTGTCAACCGACGGTCTGAGGAATGGAAAATTCCTTATAATCAATGGTCAAGTAAAGCGGGTATGAACGAACACCCTTTGAGAGCATGTGGCGCGAAGTCCTCAGGTCCGAAGGTGATGAGTAGCGGAGCGGTCATTAAGGCTATATGACCTGCTCTAGTCCTTCCGGCGTAATGTTCTCCGGGATTTCTGCTTCTCCGAGGAATCGGTTCAGCATTTCCCTGTGTGGCTGCGACTTCTTGAGTTGTTCCAGTATGGAGATTTTTGCCGGGACTTTGCTCAGGTCTCCTACAAAATCATATTCCCTCCCTGTCTCGATCACAACGGGCCGTTCCGGCTCTTCCTGGCTGGCTTCTGGCTGTGACTGTTTTGGCATAGATCCGCCCTGATCTTAATGCTGCATTGATCCGAGTCTGACTCGGGTAGTACTTTGGGGGAGGCCCTTGGGTTCCTGGTGAGGGCTGAGTGATGGCTTGGGTTGAAGTGGTCGGATTTTATTTGATGGTGGACGAATGATGACTTGCGGTTAAGGTACTGATAATGGCGGTGGTGGCCGGATGATTCTTGATGATGGGTAAAGTTAATAAGGGTTGGGGGCAAAGAGACTGATGATGGTGATGGTGACCGGGCGACACTTGGTGGAACAGCGGTTGGGTTTTTAGGTTTTTATTCCTGAGTCTTAGGTGGGGAAATCCTTATTTTCGTGACTCCGTCCCATGGTGTGATGTATTGCGGGTAGTCTGAATTTGAATAAAAAAATATATATTATACGCAAGCGACTGACTGCCTCGGAGGAGGGCTGACGATCTCCGGCTTCATCACTGTACTGTCTTGGGACTTTCTAAAGCTCTGTCACTGGCTTGACTCTCCTGGTAATAGCTGGCTCACAGGCGGAGTCATTTTCCCTCTCTGGCTGGACAATATAGTGCGTCGGTGATGGTGCTGGACGGATGATGCTTGACCATGCTGACCGTCGGTGGGTGCACCCTGTGATGTAGATGCTGACGCCGTGTGATCTGACAGAGGATCTTGATAGATTCCTGGGTCTTGACCTGCAAGATGGGCATCGATCTCGTTCCAGCTGGTCCACAGTCATTTCACCATCACCGCTGACAGCTCTTTCATAGCCTGGCCAGGTCTACAACTGACTGACCTACTACCTCCGCTTCCTTTTTCTTCCTATTACCGACAAGCCGACTGAGAGTTCTCCAAACTGTTCTTGACTGCTGCTTTTTTGAGTCCTGCTTTCGATTCTCAACTGCATCGATAGATAAACAAATGAGAAGTCGATAGACGAGAAAGAGAGTCAAGTCATTGTCTAGATCAGTTGCTAATTCAGCATTCTGTTGCTGATCTGACATTCAGAGGAACCCGTCTTTGGTGATCATCTTGTTCTTCGCCAGACTGCAGATCCCACGAGGTCTGTCTGCCAGCGCTGATTCACCATCCTCTCTCTAGAATAGATGTATGTCCCATTTTACTCATCAGTGCATCTCCTTGATTAGCAATAGTAATTGGAAGAGCCTATCTCATAGATGTTGGGATAGTCATATGAAGCCACCGTCACTGTGACGCATAGCATCTTTGCCGGACTCTCCCTTTTGCACAAGCGATCGGGTTATCTCTTGAAGACTGTTGTTCCGGCCAGACCACAGCTGTCTCATGTTCATAGTGGTGACTTCGGGCTCAAGTGGACGGGGAGATGGATCATGGATGTCCGAAGATAGAACATAGATCTGAGTCACATTTGAAAGCCGCTTGGATGGCATCATGCCACCTATAGGTTTCCTACCTCAGAACGGGAATTGTGAGAGCTATGTTCATAGGACAAAGTGATTTCAGCATACCCAACCCATCGCCATGGATTTTTCGCGGTACCAACCTTGCGAGTCTGGAGTGAACATCTTCTGACCATGAATGTTTTATGGCCATACTATGATGAAAGAAGACACTCTTTGTTGTGGAATGAAGTCATGGTGAGAAAGAATCCCTTGCTTGATGGGGGAGATCTTACGGAGAGCTGGTGAAAGAAGACATGTCATATCGGTCATGAGTGGAACAAAGTGAGCCGAGTCGGATAGACCTCAGAGAGTCAGGACGAGATCCCTTGTTGGGTCGATCAAGAAAGGGTCCTAGACAGACTGACAATTCTTCTTTGGGTTTCAGTTCATCTACACTACAAAAAAAAGGATCCTTCTCTACAAGTGGTTCACTCTCAGCTCCAATCTTGCCTCTTGTTCTAAGAGTTATCCTCGAAATGAAAGAGTTGGGCTTCCCTTTCATTCTTGGACAGTGGATTCAGCTAATGCTTTTGAGGGTGAGGCTCTTTCTTTGTTTGGTTATAAAAGTACTACGATTCTTAGTAAGGGAGCTCCCTAAAGCTCTTTTTCTGGTGTGACGCGGCCTAAACGGGAGACTAGTTCTGCTTTTTCTTTACCTCTCGGAAACCTCTCGCTGATCACATTCTTCACCGTGCGAGACCTAAACGTCCAGGCGAAGTGGAGGCTCACCTGGACAGCAAACCGAATAAGCTGATGCAAGCCCGACTTACTATCCTAGGGCTACCCAGCTCGGGCTAGCTCAGCTCATAGCTCTTGCTTGCCGCCTTAACTCAACCGTAGGAAAGATCCTTACTCACAGAAGTACTCGAGTTATACAGGGAATGTTACCGGTACTTGAAGACTTCAATCGTCTTTAACTACTGAAAGACTTAAATTGCTAAACTCATACTTCAATCGTACTGCTACTGCAACTGCAAGAAGAAAGATTCCAGATGATCGTCATAAAGACTATACAAGAGAAATAGCAAATTAACGAAATTGATTCCATCGGGCTGTAGCTATGCAGCTACAGGGATTCCATCGCCTCTTCACTTTCAGCCTTCCCAACAGTCAAAGAAAGATTAGCTTCCCCAGCCTTCCTGTCCTAAAGCAGGAAAGAAATCCCTATTCTATTCATGGGATATTCAGAGAAGATTGCCTATATGTATCAAAACAAGTATATTACTTTTGTTTTTAGTCTTTTGAGCTGTAGACCATACAGAAGAAATGATGATCTCCTTAATTGAGAATCCACCCTCATTTTGAGCTGGACGCGAATCAGCACTTACTGATGCAAGAATGACACCGGGCTCACTTCAATGCCAAAAAAACGAGTAATAGGTAGAGGAGGCGTTACTGGTATCATGGACGGGAGCAAAGGTAAGAGAAGAAAGCCCCATCTCAAGTAAGGGAAAAAGCATGGCATAAGATCTTGAATGAAGGTTGGCCTTTTCAAAAATATTCTTAGATCTTGTCGTCAGCCTTGTGGGCATATCGAACTTCTGAAAGACTGTCAATAGGCGCTGTTAAGTCCTTTATTGTAGTATATGGCACTGAAGCTGTAGTTCCTGTGGAAAAGGAGATCGAGTCTTTGAGAATCACGGTATCTACAAACCTCGATGAAGATACCACTGAATACGCGAGGGCCAGGTTGCTCGAGTTAGAGTCGCTGGACGAGAGGCGATTGAATGCTTTTGAAAACCTTGAGGCATACAGATCCCGGATGGTTAAGGCATATGATCTATAAGTTAGACCAATATTTATCCTGGGTAACTTGTACTAAAAGTTGCTGACACTGTGCAAGCCAATCTTCCAAGTCAAAAATTAGCAAAAAACGTCGGATGGCCCTTTTCTCGTTAAAGAGGCCCTTAAGAATGGGTGCTCTAGTTTGTTAACATCGAATGTGGATAGGCTGCCAGGTGTTATAAATGGGTGTTGGTCAAAAACATTTTCTTAATAATTCAATAAACTTCGACGTTTCTTCTAATTCCTTGTTCTTTGTTATGTCATCATAAAAATGAGATGTTGAGTTATCGAGTATGTTGTGATGTATGTATGCATATATTCTTATACTTTGAATGCAGATTTTTTGAAAAATGTTATATGCCACAAGTTTTTGATGCAAGTATTAACGTTGGCGATGTTAGCTCATGCCTTAAAGACTATGCATGTATGATGACAGGTGACAATACTATGTGATGGTGTGATATTACACTATTCAAATGCTCGATTGAATATGATCCGAACTGAATTACAGAATCTGTCTTCCATAACTATTTCTTACAAATATCTTCATGTTTTTGTTTTAATGACATTTTTGAAAAGCAAAATAGGGAATTCTTTCGCAAGCCCCTCACACAGGGCTTTTAAACCACTATCGGCCTCAATTTATAAAAGTCTTTCCCTTTCCTTCCGGGCTTTAGGCTTGGATAGTGAAAAATTCTATCTTGGGCGGTTGATTGCCTAAGTGAAGTATGTATCTCTTTGTTGTCGGCGTGAGAACAGTTGAGGGTTGCTTTTTTCTTCTTTTCCAGCGTCGTATAAACTCCTTCTTCTTTCTGTTTTAGGTTCCGAGGAGCAAGCTGCTCGTCCGGTTCAAGTGGGAACTCTCATACCGTGCGGTAGGGAAAGTAAGACATTCCTTCTTTCTTTCGGCTTGGAGAGTGCTTTGCTTAGAGAATCTTGACTTTCTTGCTTGGGCAGAAAGTCAAGTCGGTTACGGGAAGAAAAACGCTACACTCTTTGCTTTTTAGTCAAGCGCTCTTTCAGTGCGAGAACCGAGGAAAGAGACAGAGCTTTCACCAGTACCTGAACCTGTGCCAGAGCCAGTACAACTCCATCAAAGCGGGAGCCGGTTCAAGTCAGTATTGCCGGGCGAGTCAGGTGCTAGCGGAAGTCGTAACTAAAACCGTTCGGAAATTTTCAGTCTTTAAGTCAAGCTCCTTAAAGCCGGAAGTAGAGCTTTCAGTTTGCTTTCCTTTCGGCTAGTGGGCTCGTTCCTCTAGGGCTATCGGTTCATAAGGTCTTGCAAAGCCTTCTCTTCTTTCCGTTCTTGGGCGGTTTATAGGGCAACTCGTTGAAACTACTCGTAGATTCCTTTACGTTCCAGGCGCTTTTTCGGTAAAGTGAGAAGTATAGTAGATAATCTTCTTTTCAATGCGGAAAAAAGACGCAAGTGACGCACTCTTGAATTGTGAAGGGTTATTCGGTGACTTGATGCTCGGCACCCTACTCAGCACTGTGCTACTCGGGAAGTGAAATTGGTTTATACTTTATGCTTTAGTATATTTGGAGGCGTCGGTAGGCATAATAGGAGTTATGTTGCCTTGAGGGGCTGCGTGGAGGCAGTTATGGTGATGTCAGCTGATGTACGGAGGCACGTGTTGGCCATAGTACTAGTCCTAGGTTTTTAATATAAATGGATGGACGACCTGATGCCCCGTGTACTAGTTAGTTGGCAAAGGGAGATTCGAACTACCTAGTAGGTTTCCGTAGTCGGCTCTCCGGATTTGAAAGTTCAGCCCTACCACCCTATACTATATATAGTAAAAAAGGTCTTTTTACCTTTCTAAGCTATATCAACAAGGCTTAAAACTCATCCGCTTGTAAATGATTGGTGTAATACTCACTCGTAAATGAAAAAATGATTGGTGTAAGAATTTTTCACTGATCAGGTGTGATCAGTCTCATCCGTGTAAGAATTTGGAATTCCTCTTCCAACCCGTCCCGGAATGGGCGTTATGGCAAAGAACAAGAAGAAAAAGAAAGAAGAAATTTGTCCAATAGTCACAAATGGTGCCTCCACAGGTTGACATCCGATCCAACCTAGTAGTAAGCAATCCGCCAAAAGCAACCAAAAGATTCCTTGGTGAATCGGGCGAAAACTTGAACTACGCACATACATACTTTTAAAAAAGGGTAAAGCCAACAGAGATATAAAAACTGGTGCTATTGCGGCTACACCTCCCGATTTGTCAGGTATACTGCGAAGAATGGCATGGATCGGTAGGAAATACCATTCCGGCACAATATGAGGCGGGGTGGGCATCGGATTAGCAGGTATATAATTGTCGGGATGCCCCAAAACATTAGGAGCATAAAAAATCCAAATGGAAAAAAAGATAGCAGAAGCTACCCGACCTACTAGATCCTTTACATAAAAATAAGGGTAAGAAGAAATTTTTTCCATCTCTGAATGTACACCCAATGGATTATTTGATCCATATTGATGCAATGCGGCCAGATGAAGAAGACTGGCGCCTACTAAAATAAGGGGGAGTAAATGATGGAGACTAAAAAAACGATTTAAGGTGGCATTGTCCACGGAGAAACCACCCCAAAGCCAAGTCACTATGGTATCTCCTACTACAGGTATGGCACTAGCTAAGCTTGTAATTACTGTAGCTCCCCAAAAGCTCATCTGACCCCAAGGTGGTACGTATCCTATAAAAGCTGTCACAATCATTAATAGGAATATGACAACTCCGAGACACCAAACTAATTCCCTAGGACTGCTATAACTCGCATGATATAGACCACGAAAAATATGAAGGTGAACCACAATGAGAAACATACTTGCCCCATTAGCATGCATATAACGGAGCAACCAGCCCCCTTCAACATCTCTCATAACGTGTTCTACGCTGTTGAAAGCTAGATCTACATGAGGTGTGTGATGCATAGCTAAAAAAACGCCAGTCACTATCTGAATGACTAAACAAATACCAGCTAACGAACCGAACCCCCACCAATAACTAAGATTGCTCGGGGTTGGATAATCTATCAAATGCTGGTTAAGTGTGGAGGATATAGGTTGTTTAAGAAGAGAGAATCGTTGGTTCCTTATAGTCATTTCTGTTTTCTATCGTGACAACTCCTCTTCCCCCTTATCGTTTCACACCTTGCCTTGATGGCAATTGGCTTCGCTGCGCCCTGAATAATAAAAAAAAAGCCGGTTTCTTAAGGCTTAAAACGAACGACTAGTCATTAAGAAACAAGGCGATGGAATCGGGCTTAGGCTGCATAGCTACAGGGATTCCATCGCCTTTCATGAAGAAGTTTTGCCTGCGTGCAAACTACCTACCCCTTTTCAAAAGAACGTCGATTTCAATCTCAACAAAGAAAGAACTAAAATGAAAGCAACATTGCTTGCTTGTTGTCCTATTACTCTTTCTTTTTGCCTGCCTTGTGGAGCTTTGGAAAGGGGAGAATTTGAAGAAAGTAACTCTCGGAAACTCTTATTGGACGAGAGAGAGTCAATATGATATTGGCGTTGGTTCTACCAACGAAACGAAGCACTTTTTTGTCTTTTTCATTAGGAACCCTATTAGTAAGCGGGCCCACACCCAGACTCTGACTTCAATGGTAGGAACAACCTCAGCACTCCGGCGAGAACATGAACAAGAGTTCTCTTACATAATTTTTTTATAATAGTGGTCGATCCCTCGGGAGTGAGATTCGTTACTTTAGATGTTGTTCACGCGGTGATCTTCTATCTTTCCGACGAGTACTGTACTACCCTGTACGTAGTCTATGTCTGGGGAGACAGGTGCGGTAGAGAGGTCCCCCACTTCGATTCCCGTCCCGTTAGCATCTCCGATCCGAGAGTTGTGATGACTCCGTTAGGTCTTTGTTCTATTGGTTTGGTGGTTGCTTGCTACCAAGACGATTTCTTTATGCCCATCAAAGGACCTCGAGATGCTAATCCACGAAAAACGATACGAGAAATGCGAAAGAACTCAACTACGGAACGAGGGCGACCCGTGGAAATACATCGGTTTCTTACTCGTGCAAAGGAACTATTTCTTGGCAACTTGGACAACTTATAACGATGTTTGTCCCGCATATCAGACGGAAGATCGGGATCTTTACAAAAGGCTTTATAAAGCTTTCGTCTCAATTCATATTTAGCCGCGAGCAATCTACGTTTGTGATCTCGTATATTTCGCTTCTCCGACATCTTACTTAGTTTCCCCCTCATCTTTTAGCAAAAAGCCGCTCCACGGTGGTAAAGTCTCATCTTTTGTGTTGGCCGAAGTTACAATAGTCACATTGAAACCTCGAATATGCTCGAAGATCTCGAAATGATCTTCCAGTTCCGGGGAGAATTCGCAAAACTCCGTTTCCATCGAGAATTTAATTGGGTTTTCCCGTATTTCGACCGGAGAATCTAACATAGACATTACTGTCGAGATTCTGACCAAAAAATT